ATTGCAGAGTTGATCATTCGGACCTTTCAATTCATAGATGTGGATCTCGGACCTATGAATGGGGATATTCCCGATACTCACAAAGAAAAAGGGAAGTAACTTGGACAAAAAGGGAAGTGACTTGGACAAAAAGAGAAGTGACTTGGACAAAAAGAAACGAAGTGTCTTAGACAAATCTTCTTTGTCGATAGCCTCGGACCAATCAATCGAATATTGATTAATACGTAATCGATCGAACACTACTTGCACTACTTGAAAAGGATTCTTCTGTTCAGAAACGAAATGTTCCAAATGTTCCTGGAAATTCTTGCTCCCATTGGACCATTTGTATCTATATGCATCAGGATCCCGATTCATGGATCTCTCAGTTCGAGAAATAAGAGGATCAAACCATTTCTTCTGACTCTTTTTCAAATTTGATAAATGTTGGTTGATCGTATATTTCATTATAGTTATATGATTCAGAGTATCATTTCCTATTTGATCCCTTTGAATTCCATATTCGAAGTTACGATCGGATCTATTCATTAAAAAGAATCGATTCGATACATTTCTTATGTACCCATAGGTGCTATATTGGATTTGAATCAGATTTCGGATCAATCTATATTGATTGACTGCCTCCATTATGTTGTTGCTAGCAAATACCGCTGTTTTTAGTTTGGGATCTTCCAAATCATTCCCGCAGTAGATCCGGACCGATTTTTTTATGATCCTTCGAGAAAAAGATTCATTCTCCTCATAAAAAAGAGGAGGTAGAACCAATAAGGATTTCTTTTTCGATTCATCTCTGGAGTTGAATACCTCATTCAATAATTTTTTTTGATCCAACCCGTAGGAATCAATAGAAAAGGCAAATACCCTATGATACACCAGATCCGGCTCGGTTATTGATAGAGTGAATAGATCCGCCATTTCTGGGAATCTCTCTTCTGATTCAAAAAAATCGTGGCGTAACGCGTATCCCCCTTTGTTCCGGTCATGGAATAGATGAAAGAAATCAAAAAATGGATTTTTGTTCAAGAATGAAATCTTATTGGAACTGTCCATATCCGGTTCATCCTTTGGAACCAGATCCGGGATGTGATATGGTTCCGAAGGATGAATTGAGACGGTATTTTGTAAATACGTAATTATCTTGAATATATCAACCATTTCTTTATTTTCCGCTCGCCTGGAAGGGACAAAAGAAACATCTTGTTTTTTCTTCAACAATTTCTGATCTCTAGTGGACCTCTCAGTAGGATTCGAACCCAGATGAAGTTCTGACCATCTGTCAGAGAAAAAAGAACGAATTGATCTTGTAGGATTCCCAAGAAATTCTTCGATTTCTTCCGGAAGCAGATGATTATTCATCCGCTTCTCAGGTTCCGTGAATAGCCAGGACATGGAGGAAGATCCAAAAAGGCATTTCGGGAATCGATCTGATTCTATCTCTGTTCGTTCCATTTGAAGAAAGGAAGGATCCCAAAGAATCGATCTCTCTTTTAGTTGCTGAATCTCTGTTTGATCGATCAATGTGTGATATTCTGAATCCTCATTTCTAACGGAATCGAAATGATCTCTGGATTGATCAGAAGAAGATCCTTTCCATTGGCTAGAATCCGTTACTTGAACGAAAATAGATCTTGTGGAATCATATTGAATATTTGACAATACATTCCGTACCTTGCTAAAAAACCGATCCTTGTTTACCAACCACACATTGTCTAACCAAATCCAATTCTCTCTCGAGACGTTCCTCAAAAAATCCGATTCGTGCTGATTCTTCCCCCAACTAACGAAGAGATCTTGGCGGAATTGCCACATATGAAATTGAGCACAATTTTGCAAAGAAATACCCCACTTGTTTCTCGAGAAGAGATGGGAAACATGCTCAATATCATTGGATTGCATAGTTGCCCCAGCTCCTTGTTGTTTGAAGAAACTCTCCCCCTCAATTGGTCTTTTTTCACGAAAAGCAGACATGAGATAAGAAATCAAGTCTTTCCCTAAGATTTCGAATAGCTGTCCCGAATTCAAGTTGATTATGTTTCGTTTCTTCCTCGGAGAAAGACGATCAAACAATTCCCAATCATGGTCCTTGCGGATCGGATCATCCGTATAGGATAAAAAATGAAACTCCAGATATTTGCTATCTTTCTCTTTGAATGAGATCTCAATTCCAGCTATGGTTTCATTAGATATCTGACAACTAGAATCCCTCTTTTTTCCGATCCGGTTCCTCCACCACCGCGAACCCCGGTTAGATTCAGGCATGATACACTTTTTCTTTATTGGGAGAACCCAAGTACTCTCTTGCGGACCCATGAAACAACTCTCAGAAATCTTTTTCCCTTTTGGAAGATACAGGAGCGAAACAATCAACCTATTTCTATTGGAAGACCAAAAAGATTCTTCCAATGTCTCATTTCTGGGTCCAATGGAATTCATAGGTATAGGAAGAAGCCCCATCAAATAGAGATTTTTTCTTTCGACCATCTTTCGATTGTTAATACGA